TAGAGCGGGAAAGGAGGGTAAATCAAAAAGAGTAGAGAAAGGTTATCCAAAGTTATATACAAATCACTACCCCCCTCCTTTTTTGTATTTCCTTAATTGAATTTCGTTTGATTAGGATGAAGTTCCTTAAAAACCCCCACCCTTTTTAAAATATCCTGAACAGTTCCTGTAGGTTGAGCACCCTTTTCAAGGAAATAGAGAATAGCAGGAACGTTTAAATAAGTTTGATTCTTTATCGGATCATAAAAACCTACTTTCTGAAGATCTTTTCCTTCTCTTCGGGATCGAACATCAATTGCAACGATTCGATAGACAACTCATTGAGATAGATGTAGATGAACAATACACCCCCCCTAGAAACGTATAGGAAGTTTTCTCCTCGTACGGCTCGAGAAAAAAGAATTGGATTTGAAGTTTTATCTATGGTATGGAATTCGAATAAATGACATAAATGACAAAAGGTTCCATAAAATCATCAAATCAATTAGACTATGATTTAAGTCTTTTTTCTTCTTCGTTCCTGAAAATGAAAAAGAAACCATTCGTACTCATAACTCAAGTTAGATAACTCTCAAATAATTCAAAAGAGAATCGTTAGGTAATTTAATTTATTGAGTGGTCTTTACCCCTTTTTTGTTTGTCTCGGTTAAAATCTATTTAGATTTTTAAGTCTGGCCCGGTTAGTGAGACGATTAAAACGGTGTTTCCTTGTTCTGGGATCCTTTATCTTTGTTTTAAATCATTGGGTTTAGGCATTACTTCGGTGCTTCTTAATCCTTTCAATTTCAAAATGGCAGCAACATACCCCTTTTTGTGATTTCCTTCTATCAAAGAATCCTACGGAGATTGATTCCCACGTGATACACTTTGGATCGAAAAAGGGTTTGATTAATTCCAACAAATTTTCCTTTTAAATTGGAAACTTGTTCAAATGGGATCCCTTCAATTTCTATATCTTCGATATATTCACGAAGTTGTTCCAATTTATTGATTTGCATTAACCCTAGATTCTTGTCCTGAGAAATAAATTAATACTTTCTACTCGAGCTCCATCGTGGACTATTTAGATTACCGACTGATGTCGAGACAAGAGCACCTTCATTCCTATGGAAATCGAAAATGGTGGATACAAGAAATAATCCACAATGGATCATGTCCTTCAAGTCGCACGTTGCTTTCTACCACATCGTTTCAAACGAAGTTTTACCATAACATTCCTCTAATTTTAATTTGGAACCGGTATGGAATTGATTCAATTATGGAATCATGAATAGTCATTGGTTCGTAGACATCGTAATCTATACCCCTTTCTTCTATAATATATAATAGAGATTCTATATATAGCTATAGGTCGGTAAAGAGCTTTCTGAAGAAGTTTTAGCAAGTCCTCTTAACTTAATTAATATTAATTAAAAAGAATTTAATAATAGATTAATAGATTAAATAGGTTAAATATTTCAATTTGAAATTAAGGGATCAAAAACCTTTTTCACAAAAATCGAATAGAAGGATACATACATATACGCTAAACATTTCCTCATTTTATATGTATTTTGTTTAAGCTGTGGAGTTCAGCAAGATTTCGTTAATCTAACCTTGCCATAATAGAATAGAAAGTGAATAAAAGATAATAAAAGATATAAAACACTCCCTTCTCAAGTGTTACATAAATTTACAATTATTCATTAGGGCCAAACACGAAATACTTAAAAAACGAGATTCAAAGAAAATACATCGGGTAGATATATAATTACATATATAACTAACTTGATTTTTGTTAGCGCAATTCAGGCAGACACGGAAATTTTAATGCCTTCGGTTAATGTATTCGCCCCCCGGGAATAATGGGGCATAACGGAAATCTAAATGGGAATTATGATCTGGGATGCGGACTGGCTAGGTACAAGCCCAAACAAGTCCAGATTAAGTTGCTCCTATTTTTGATTTTAGTCTAACCCCTTAAGAGAATTAATCCTATTGAGTTTGAATGAATTTCATTAGTACCAAAATCGTTAGAACTCAGAAATCTATAGAAAAATTCATAAATAATTAGTTTACGAGATAGGGAATAATACATAGGATCCTTGAAAATTCAAATATTGATAAAATAGAAAATCAATATGGGACGGAATGTTTTTCTAAATAACTAACTTCCTGAAACAAGACGGGGTTGGGCATATGATGAAAAGACCGCCCGACTTTTTTTTTTGAATTCAAACTCTTGGAATCTATGTTCCCATTTTACCTGGATCAGAAATAGAGTCAATTCCATCTGCGTGTCATTTGAACTCGATTCAATTCAGTTTGTGTAAAAAGATATGATTCATACATAAAAGATAAAAATCAGAAGCAAGAAACATATTCCATCTAACTTTAGACTTTACCCCGTTCAACAAAATCTTTATTCTATTCTAACATAATGAATATGCTCTGGGACGGAAGGATTCGAACCTCCGAATGGCGGGACCAAAACCCGTTGCCTTACCACTTGGCCACGCCC